TAAATTCTCATAGCTTTTTTTTATGAATGTAATGAGCCTATCCTCTCTTCTTTATTCATAGTCAAAAAAAAATGAAAAATAATGCAAAACCAAAATACTTGGAGGACTCTTCTGACAAAATCAAAAATATGTAATTGTCAGCAAAGTTGTTTCTTTTTTTTTTCTTCAGTTCAAATCCAAAAAATTCTTCTTACTTATACATAAGGGATAGGTCGTCGATTCAGCATTGGATAAAAGAGGGAAAATGCCCTTTTTTAGACTAAGCGGTTCAAATCATTTTATCGAGACGAGTGTTCTATATCGATAAAATATTCATTTTCAAACCATCTCTATATTAACATAGTGGTAGAAAGAGTACCATGCTGCGTCTAGACTTCAAACGGTTTGCTTTAACCATCTTAACAGCCCCACATTATTGGTTGCTAGAGAATCAAAATGGATTTGCCAATTAATCACGAAATGCTGTGGTTCTTCCATATAATTTCTTAAGAAGTAATTCGCGAGATTATGCACCTTTCTTTCCTAGTTATAATGGAAAAGGGTACAGCTGATTGGATCCAGCCTATTCTTGAAATAAACAACTCACACACACTCCCTTTCCAAAAAAGATCAATACACCAATCACTACACTTAGATTTATTGGATTTGTTGCTAAAATATCGGTATTAAATCCGAAACTCCCGGCAGATGGCCAGTGGCCCAAAGAAACGAAAGAATCGGTTACATTTTTCATATAATCTCCTCTTATAGATAGACTAAAAAATCGACCAGAGTTCTTTTTCTATCACTTTGACCCTCTTTTTTATTTATTCTTTTTTTGAAATCGAGTCAAAAAATATTCGAGTTATAAAGTATGAACTACCCCCTTGATTGTTGAAACACCTCAGAAAAAGAGTTTCCCTTGGACTACGAACGGGGAGGATGAAAGCGAGTCGGTATGCTAATTCCTCATCTGCAAATGAGCCCTTCCCATAGGTTATTTTCTCAACCAATAAAGAATTGTAGGAATAAAATCTTGATCTAATTTGAAAAAGCAAACGACAAGTCCAAGGCCATAAAATAGGAAAAATATGTATTTTTCCTATTTCTAAGATTAAACAATTAAACAAAAGGATTCGCAAATAAAAGTGCTAATGCTACAACCAATCCATAAATCGTTAAAGCTTCCATAAAAGCTAGACTAAGCAATAGAGTACCTCGTATTTTTCCCTCTGCCTCGGGCTGTCTCGCGATACCCTCTACGGCTTGACCCGCAGCAGTCCCTTGACCAACTCCAGGTCCAATAGAAGCAAGCCCTACGGCCAATCCAGCAGCAATAACGGAAGCAGCAGAAATCAGTGGATTCATGATAAGTTCCTCGTACCAACAAAAAGAAATGGTTAATGATACAATCAACCAATGAATTATGACTTAATTATTCCATTGATAGGATTTATCCAGTCGAAGTAACTAAGAACTTCGAATTTAAGTAATAATATTATTGAATCATCAGAACTACTTCGATATCTCTTTTTTCATTTCTATCCACCGAGTTTTTGTGAATCCATAGAACTTTTGTTCTTCCATTTCTTGGTTCCGAGCTGTTATTTCAATTCTTCCATCTTTTCTTGATTTCGTCTCTTTATTCAGCCAATTCACAGCCACAACGATACGAAAGGACTTCTATTGGAACCCACACACAGTAGTAGGGCAAATGAAATAGATCTTTAGTTCATATATAAGTACTCAATATCTAATATCACATATACATGTCTTTCTTCCATAACGTAAACCATTAGATTCAATCGGATTCGAGAATCAATCCATTTTTTAGGAATCCCGTTTTTTGTAAATTCTTTTCTGCCTTCCGTTTTCTTTATCATTATTCCAACCGAATACAATCTAAATGGGCAAATCAAATTGATTAGGGCGAATTATTGCATAGAACTATCATTATTTGATTGCTCTAAGTTCATGCAATTTATTATTTATATTTAATCTTTTGGTCAATTATTGAATAAAATCAACTGTAAAGGAGAATTGTTTCTCCTGTTTTTTATTTAATCACACGTCGTAAACATAGATTTGATTCAAATTATGATTTGCCTAAGAAGATTGGCTGACCAATATAATAGAAAGTGAATATCCGTCGAGGAAAGGTAGGATATTAAGTGGACGAAAGGAGAATTTTAGGAAAAAGATCTTTTAGATCTCTTTCCTTTTTTTTTTTACAACTCTCTAATTCTAATATCGTAATTTTTGATTTTTTTGTTCCTATTGCTTTCTATCGTATATAGAGTCTTGTATATTTCTATTCCTTAAGTAAATCATCTTGAGCCGCACATACATTGCTTTGCACTAAGCTAAAAAAAAAGACTATTTCAATGATGGCCCTCCATGGATTCACCTATATAAGCCGCGGCTAAAGTTGCAAAAATAAGAGCTTGAATACCACTTGTAAATAATCCAAGGAACATGACAGGGATAGGAACCACTGAAGGTACTAAAGAAACAAGAACAA